GCTAGCGTAGCTTAATGCAAAGCATAACACTGAAGATGTTAAGATGGACCCTGAGAAGTTCCGCATGCATAAAGGCATGGTCCCGACCTTACTATCAGCTCTTACCCGACTTACACATGCAAGTCTCCGCAACCCCGTGAGTATGCCCTCAATCCCCTGCCCGGGGAAGAGGAGCGGGCATCAGGCACAAATTTTAGCCCAAGACGCCCGGCCAAGCCACACCCCCAAGGGAATTCAGCAGTGATAAACATTAAGCTATAAGGAAAACTTGACTCAGTCAGGGCTAAGAGGGCCGGTAAAACTCGTGCCAGCCACCGCGGTTAAACGAGAGGCCCTAGTTGATAGCACCACGGCGTAAAGGGTGGTTAAGGAGAGCAAAACAATAAAGCCAAATGGCCCTTTGGCCGTCATACGCTTCTAGGAGTCCGAAGCCCAACAACACGAAAGTAGCTTTAATAATGTCCACCTGACCCCACGAAAGCTAAGAAACAAACTGGGATTAGATACCCCACTATGCCTAGCTATAAACCCAGACATTCAAATACAATTAAATGTCCGCCTGGGTACTACGAGCATTAGCTTGAAACCCAAAGGACCTGACGGTGCCTTAGACCCCCCTAGAGGAGCCTGTTCTAGAACCGATAACCCCCGTTAAACCTCACCACTTCTAGCCATCCCAGCCTATATACCGCCGTCGTCAGCTTACCCTGTGAAGGCAACAAAAGTAAGCAAAATGGGCACAACCCAGAACGTCAGGTCGAGGTGTAGCGCACGAAGTGGGAAGAAATGGGCTACATTTTCTATCACAGAACACTACGAATATGCAACATGAAATAGTGCTTGAAGGAGGATTTAGTAGTAAAAAGGAAACAGAGTGTCCTTTTGAACCCGGCTCTGAGGCGCGTACACACCGCCCGTCACTCTCCCCTGTCAAAATGCAATAAAAGTATATAACACCAAAGCACTGACAAGGGGAGGCAAGTCGTAACATGGTAAGTGTACCGGAAGGTGCACTTGGATTAAACCCAGGGCGTGGCTGAGTCAGTTAAGCATCTCACTTACACCGAGAAGACATCCATGCAAATTGGATCACCCTGAGCCAAACAGCTAGCCTAATCACCAACATAACCCAACAATATTATTAATAAAACACAACTTAACACTACAAACTAAACCATTTTTTAACCTGAGTATGGGAGACAGAAAAGGTTCAACCTAGAGCAATAGAAAAAGTACCGCAAGGGAAAGCTGAAAGAGAAGTGAAACAATCCATATAAGCACCAAAAAACAAAGACTAAACCTTGTACCTTTTGCATCATGATTTAGCCAGTACCCTCAAGCAAAGAGACCTTTAGTTTGAAACCCCGAAACCAGGTGAGCTACCCCGAGACAGCCTATTTTAATTTAGGGCTAACCCGTCTCTGTGGCAAAAGAGTGGGAAGAGCTCCGGGTAGAAGTGACAGACCTACCGAACCTGGTGATAGCTGGTTGCCTAAGAAATGGATAGAAGTTCAGCCTCGCATTCCCCAAGCCAAGAAAACACAACATTAAGACAACTTATGGGAAACACACGAGAGTTAGTTAAAGGGGGTACAGCCCCTCTAACAAAGGATACAACCTTCACAGGAGGATAAAGATCATATTACATAAAACATACTGTTTTAGTGGGCCTAAAAGCAGCCATCTAAACAGAAAGCGTTAAAGCTCAAACAGATAAAAGTTTATTATTCCGATAAACAATCTTATTCCCCTAATAATATTAGGCTAACCCATGCCCACATGGGAGAAATTATGCTAAAATGAGTAACAAGAAGACCTGCTCTTCTCCAAGCACAAGTGTAAACCAGATCGGACTAACCACTGGAAATTAACGAACCCAACCCAAGAGGGTAATGTGGACAACAAAAAAGCCAAGAAAATCCCACAGCTAAGCAATCGTTAACCCCACACTGGAGTGCTATTTTTAAGGAAAGACTAAAAGAAGGGGAAGGAACTCGGCAAACACAAGCCTCGCCTGTTTACCAAAAACATCGCCTCCTGCAATCAAACTCAGTATAGGAGGTCCAGCCTGCCCAGTGACTACGGGTTCAACGGCCGCGGTATTTTGACCGTGCAAAGGTAGCGCAATCACTTGTCTTTTAAATAGAGACCTGTATGAATGGCTAAACGAGGGCTTAACTGTCTCCCCCTTCCAGTCAGTGAAATTGATCTATCCGTGCAGAAGCGGGTATAAATATACAAGACGAGAAGACCCTTTGGAGCTTAAGGTACAACATTCAATCACGTTAAACAACTCACTAAAAAGCAAGAACTTAGTGGAAAATGAAATTTTACCTTCGGTTGGGGCGACCACGGAGAAGAAACGAGCCTCCGAGTGGACTGGGCCAAATTCCCTAAAACTAAGAGAGACATCTCTAAGCCACAGAACATCTGACCAAAAATGATCCGGCCAACAAGACCGATCAACGAACCAAGTTACCCTAGGGATAACAGCGCAATCCTCTCCCAGAGTCCATATCGACGAGGGGGTTTACGACCTCGATGTTGGATCAGGACATCCTAATGGTGCAGCCGCTATTAAGGGTTCGTTTGTTCAACGATTAAAGTCCTACGTGATCTGAGTTCAGACCGGAGCAATCCAGGTCAGTTTCTATCTGTAACGCTACTTTTCCTAGTACGAAAGGATCGGAAAAGAGGGGCCTATACTTAAAGCACGCCCCACCCCTAATTAATGAAAACAAATAAATTAAACAAAGGGAGGGCCAAAACCCCAACCACCCAAAATAAGGACATACTGGGGTGGCAGAGCATGGTAAATTGCGAAAGGCCTAAGCCCTTTAAACCAGAGGTTCAAGTCCTCTTCCCAGTTTATGCTAAACACTCTAATAAATCACCTAATCAACCCCCTAGCCTATATTGTACCCGTCTTACTAGCAGTTGCCTTCTTGACTCTAATTGAACGTAAAGTACTAGGATATATACAACTACGAAAAGGGCCAAATGTAGTAGGACCATACGGATTATTACAACCCATTGCTGACGGTGTAAAATTATTTATTAAAGAACCAGTTCGCCCTTCTACATCTTCCCCCTTTCTATTTTTAGCCACCCCCATCCTTGCACTGACTCTAGCAATAACATTATGGGCCCCCATACCCCTACCATATCCCGTAGTTGACCTTAACTTAGGGGTCCTATTCGTTTTAGCCTTATCAAGCCTTGCAGTATACTCTATTCTTGGATCGGGATGGGCATCAAATTCAAAATACGCATTAATTGGGGCCTTACGAGCAGTCGCCCAAACAATTTCATATGAAGTAAGCCTCGGACTAATTCTCTTATCAGTAATTATTTTTTCGGGGGGCTATACCCTACAAACATTTAGTGTTACTCAAGAAAGTATTTGATTATTAGCCCCCGCTTGACCATTGGCCGCAATGTGATATATTTCAACTCTAGCAGAAACAAATCGGGCACCATTTGACTTAACAGAAGGAGAATCAGAATTAGTTTCAGGATTTAATGTAGAATATGCAGGAGGCCCCTTTGCCCTGTTCTTCTTAGCCGAATACGCAAACATTTTACTGATAAATACATTATCAGCTGTACTGTTTCTAGGGACATCACACATCCCAGATTTACCAGAATTAACAACAATTGGACTTATAACTAAAGCCGCATTACTGTCTGTCATATTCCTGTGGGTACGAGCCTCATACCCACGATTTCGATATGACCAACTCATGCACCTCGTATGAAAAAATTTCCTTCCCCTCACACTAGCGCTTGTATTATGACATATTGCTCTGCCAGTTGCACTAGCAGGCCTCCCCCCACAACTATAATTCAGGAACTGTGCCCGAATGCCCAAGGACCACTTTGATAGAGTGGCTTATAGGGGTTAAAATCCCCTCAGTTCTTAGAAAGAAGGGGGTCGAACCCATGCCCAAGAGATCAAAACTCTTAGTGCTTCCTCTACACCACTTTCTAAGATGGGGTCAGCTAATTAAGCTTTCGGGCCCATACCCCGAACATGACGGTTAAAGTCCCTCCTCCATCAATGAACCCCTATGTACTCATAATTCTTCTGTCTAGCCTTGGACTAGGAACCACCCTAACCTTTGCCAGCTCCCACTGACTACTAGCCTGAATAGGCCTAGAAATTAATACCCTAGCAATTATTCCCCTAATAGCACAACACCATCACCCCCGCGCAGTAGAAGCCACCACAAAATACTTCTTAACTCAAGCTACTGCAGCAGCAATAATTATGTTTGCAAGCACAACAAACGCCTGAATTACAGGAGAATGAGACATAAATAATATATCAAATTCATTCGCCAGCACAATAATTATTACCGCCCTAGCACTTAAAATTGGTCTAGCTCCAATACACTTCTGAATGCCAGAAGTATTACAAGGATTAGACCTCTTGACAGGACTGATTTTATCAACCTGACAAAAACTTGCCCCATTCGCCTTAATTATTCAAACCGCCCAAATAGTAGACCCAATGTTACTAACCTCCCTCGGAGTCCTATCTACGTTAATTGGGGGGTGAGGCGGACTAAATCAAACCCAACTACGAAAAATCCTAGCTTATTCTTCCATTGCACATATGGGATGAATAATTATTATTCTTCAATACGCCCCACAACTTACCCTTCTTGCCCTAGGAACATATATTTTTATAACATCCGCAGCATTCCTTACCCTAAAAATATTATTCGCCACAAAAATTAACACCCTTTCAATAACTTGATCTAAAGCCCCAATTTTAGCAACAACCACTGCCTTAGTGCTACTATCCCTAGGGGGACTACCACCACTAACAGGATTTATACCAAAATGGTTAATTTTACAAGAACTAGCAAAACAAAATCTCCCCGCCACCGCTACCGTCATAGCCCTAGCCGCCCTACTAAGCCTGTACTTCTACCTACGCCTTTGCTACGCAATAACATTAACAATTTCTCCCAGCACAGCCAATTCAATTACCCCTTGACGAACCCAAACAACCCAAGCCTCCCTCCCACTTACTATTTCTACCATAATTACCTTAGGACTCCTACCAATGACCCCCGCCATTCTTATATTAACCACCTAGGGACTTAGGATAGCATCAGACCAAGAGCCTTCAAAGCTTTAAGCAGAAGTGAAAATCTTCTAGTCCCTGATAAGACCTACAAGATTCTATCTTGCATTTTTTAATTGCAAATCAAATGTTTTTATTAAACTAAGGCCTTACTAGATGGGAAGGCCTCGATCCTACAAACTCTTAGTTAACAGCTAAACGCTCAAACCAGCGAGCATCCATCTACTTTTCCCGCCTGTGGGTCAGTAAGGCGGGAAAAGCCCCGGCAGACTATTAATCTACGTCTCTGGATTTGCAATCCAACATGCTTCTTCACCACGGGGCTATGATAAGGAGAGGACTTAAACCTCTGTCTTCGGGGCTACAACCCACCGCCTAAACACTCGGCTACCTTACCTGTGGCAATTACGCGCTGATTCTTTTCTACAAACCACAAAGACATTGGTACCCTTTATCTTGTATTTGGTGCCTGAGCCGGAATAGTGGGAACCGCCCTAAGCCTTCTCATTCGAGCCGAACTAAGCCAACCCGGATCCCTTCTAGGCGATGATCAAATTTATAATGTTATTGTAACTGCCCACGCCTTTGTAATAATTTTCTTTATAGTAATACCAATTCTGATTGGGGGATTTGGAAACTGACTCGTGCCACTAATAATTGGAGCACCTGATATAGCATTCCCACGAATAAATAATATAAGTTTCTGGCTCCTACCCCCCTCTTTTCTTTTATTATTAGCCTCTTCTGGTGTTGAAGCCGGAGCTGGAACAGGGTGAACTGTTTACCCGCCACTCGCAGGCAATCTCGCCCATGCAGGAGCATCAGTAGACCTGACAATTTTTTCACTCCACTTAGCAGGAGTATCATCAATCTTAGGGGCAATCAACTTTATTACCACAACAATTAATATAAAACCCCCAGCCATTTCCCAGTATCAAACACCCCTCTTTGTTTGAGCTGTTCTTGTAACAGCCGTGCTTCTTCTTCTCTCTCTACCCGTCTTAGCTGCCGGAATTACAATACTTCTTACAGACCGTAATCTTAATACAACATTCTTTGATCCTGCAGGAGGAGGTGATCCAATCTTATATCAACACTTGTTCTGATTCTTTGGCCACCCAGAAGTATATATTCTTATTTTACCAGGGTTGGGAATTATCTCGCACGTTGTAGCCTACTATGCAGGCAAAAAAGAACCCTTTGGATATATAGGAATAGTTTGAGCTATAATAGCCATCGGCCTACTTGGATTTATTGTATGAGCCCACCACATGTTTACTGTTGGAATAGACGTAGACACCCGAGCATATTTTACATCCGCAACAATAATCATTGCCATCCCAACGGGTGTAAAAGTATTTAGCTGATTAGCAACACTTCAGGGGGGGTCCATTAAATGAGAAACGCCCATGCTATGAGCCCTCGGATTTATTTTCCTCTTTACTGTAGGCGGCCTAACAGGAATTGTTCTAGCCAACTCGTCACTTGATATTGTTCTCCACGATACATATTATGTAGTCGCACACTTCCACTATGTACTATCAATGGGGGCCGTATTTGCTATTATAGCAGCTTTCGTTCACTGATTCCCCCTATTTACAGGGTACACCCTAAATGACACCTGAACAAAAATTCACTTTGGAGTAATATTTATGGGTGTTAACCTTACATTCTTCCCACAACACTTTCTAGGCCTAGCAGGAATGCCACGACGGTATTCCGACTACCCAGATGCCTATGCCCTATGAAACACAGTATCATCAATTGGATCACTTATTTCTTTAGTCGCAGTAATTATATTCCTTTTTATTCTATGAGAAGCCCTCGCCGCTAAACGAGAAGTATCTTCAGTAGAATTAACAATAACGAACGTAGAGTGACTTCACGGCTGCCCTCCCCCCTACCACACATGTGAAGACCCAGCATTCGTTCAAGTTCAATCAAACTAACGAGAAAGGAAGGAATTGAACCCCCATATACTGGTTTCAAGCCAGTCACATGACCATTCTGTCACTTCCTTTTAAAGACATTAGTAAAACACGCAAATTACATCACCTTGTCAAGGTGAAATTGCAGGTTAAACTCCTGTATGCCTTAAGCCTAAGGCTTAATGGCACATCCCACGCAACTAGGATTCCAAGACGCGGCATCACCCGTTATAGAAGAACTTCTTCACTTCCATGACCACGCCCTAATAATTGTATTTTTAATTAGCACTTTAGTGCTTTATATTATTATTGCAATGGTTTCAACTAAACTTACTAACAAATATATCCTAGATTCTCAAGAAATCGAAATTGTATGAACTGTACTACCAGCTGTCATTTTAGTCTTAATTGCTCTCCCATCCCTTCGAATTTTATACCTTATAGACGAAATCAACGACCCCCACCTAACAATTAAAGCCATAGGACATCAATGATACTGAAGCTACGAATATACAGACTACGAGGACCTAGGCTTTGATTCTTATATAGTCCCCACCCAAGACCTCATCCCTGGTCAATTTCGACTCCTAGAAACAGACCACCGAATAGTAGTACCTATAGAATCACCAGTCCGTGTTCTAGTCTCCGCTGAAGACGTACTACACTCCTGAGCCGTCCCATCTCTGGGCGTAAAAATAGACGCAGTGCCAGGACGACTAAACCAAGCCGCCTTTATCGCCTCCCGTCCAGGCGTGTTCTACGGACAATGTTCTGAAATCTGCGGGGCAAATCACAGCTTTATACCCATCGTAGTTGAAGCAGTCCCACTAGAGCACTTTGAAAGCTGATCCTCACTAATACTAGAAGACGCCTCACTAGAAAGCTAATTATTGGACAAAGCGTTGGCCTTTTAAGCCAAAGTTTGGTGCCTACCGACCACCTCTAGTGAAATGCCACAACTTAACCTCAGCCCCTGATTTGCAATTCTAGTATTTTCATGAGTCGTTTTCCTTACCATTATTCCAACTAAGATCTTAAATCATACCGCACCAAATGAACCAACCCCAATAAGTGAAGAAAAACACAAAACAGAACCCTGAGATTGACCATGATAGTAAGCTTTTTTGACCAATTTGCAAGCCCATCTTTCCTTGGAATCCCACTCATTGCCGTTGCAATTGCATTACCATGAGTTTTATTCCCAACCCCGCCGACTCGATGAATCAACAACCGGCTTATTACTGTTCAAACATGGTTTATTAACCGATTTATCAACCAATTAATAATACCTTTAAATGTAGGTGGCCATAAATGAGCACTTCTACTAGCTTCATTAATAGTATTCCTTATTACTATTAATATGCTAGGCCTTCTTCCCTATACTTTTACCCCTACAACACAACTATCCCTTAATATAGGATTTGCTGTACCACTATGACTCGCCACAGTAATTATTGGCATGCGAAATCAGCCAACAGTTGCTCTTGGACACCTTCTGCCAGAAGGAGCACCTATCCCCTTAATTCCCGTACTAATTATTATCGAAACAATTAGCCTACTTATTCGACCATTAGCCCTAGGAGTTCGACTTACAGCCAACCTAACTGCGGGCCACCTACTAATTCAACTTATCGCCACAGCCGTATTTGTATTGTTACCAATAATGCCTACAGTAGCAATCCTAACTGCCACCGTTCTCTTCCTCCTAACACTTCTAGAAGTTGCAGTCGCAATAATTCAAGCTTATGTATTTGTGCTCCTTCTAAGTCTCTATCTTCAAGAAAACGTATAATGGCCCACCAAGCACATGCATATCATATGGTTGATCCAAGCCCATGACCACTAACCGGAGCAGTCGGTGCTCTATTAATAACATCCGGCCTAGCAATCTGGTTCCACTTCCACTCAACAACACTAATAACCCTAGGATTGATCCTCTTACTTCTCACAATACTTCAATGATGACGTGATATTATCCGAGAAGGGACCTTCCAAGGCCACCACACACCACCAGTACAAAAAGGACTACGATATGGGATAATTCTATTTATTACCTCAGAAGTGTTCTTTTTCCTAGGATTCTTCTGAGCCTTTTATCACTCAAGCTTAGCACCAACACCAGAGCTTGGAGGATGCTGACCCCCAACAGGAATTACCACACTAGACCCTTTTGAAGTCCCCCTTCTCAACACAGCTGTACTACTGGCCTCCGGGGTAACCGTCACATGAGCCCACCACAGCATTATAGAAGGCGAACGAAAACAAGCTATTCAGTCCCTCGCACTTACAATTTTATTAGGACTTTACTTTACCGCCCTTCAGGCCATGGAATATTACGAAGCTCCTTTTACTATTGCAGACGGAGTATATGGTTCTACATTCTTTGTAGCCACAGGATTTCATGGATTACACGTTATTATTGGGTCAACCTTCTTAGCTGTGTGCCTTCTCCGCCAAATCCAATATCACTTTACATCCGAACATCATTTCGGCTTTGAAGCCGCCGCCTGATACTGACACTTTGTTGACGTAGTATGACTATTCCTCTACGTATCCATCTATTGATGAGGCTCATAATCTTTCTAGTATTAAAATTAGTACAAGTGACTTCCAATCATTTAGTCTTGGTTAAACTCCAAGGAAAGATAATGAACTTAATTATAACCATTCTTATTATTACGGTAGCCCTATCCTCAATTTTAGCAATAGTATCATTCTGACTTCCACAAATAAACCCTGACGCAGAAAAATTATCTCCCTATGAGTGCGGGTTTGACCCACTAGGATCTGCCCGATTACCCTTCTCACTACGATTTTTTCTAGTCGCCATCTTATTTCTATTATTTGACTTAGAAATTGCCCTTCTTCTTCCCTTACCATGAGGAGACCAACTTCACAACCCCACCGGAACATTCTTTTGAGCAACCACAGTACTAATTTTATTAACCCTAGGGCTAATTTATGAATGAACTCAAGGAGGCCTAGAATGAGCAGAATAGGGGGCTAGTCCAAAACAAGACCTCTGATTTCGGCTCAGAAAATTATGGTTTAAGTCCATGGCCCCCTTATGACACCAGTACACTTTAGCTTTAGCTCAGCATTTATTTTAGGACTAATAGGATTAGCATTTCACCGCACCCATCTTCTATCTGCACTTTTATGCTTAGAAGGAATAATACTGTCCTTATTTATCGCATTAGCCTTATGGGCCCTACAGTTTGAATCAATAAGCTTCTCCGCAGCTCCTATAATACTACTGGCTTTTTCTGCCTGCGAAGCAAGCACCGGCCTCGCACTCCTAGTAGCCACAGCTCGAACCCACGGAACTGATCGACTACAAAACCTTAATCTCTTACAATGTTAAAAGTGTTAATTCCCACTATTATATTATTCCCAACAATTTGATTAACCTCCCCAAAATGATTATGAACAACTACAACCGCACATAGCCTCTTAATTGCCCTTATTAGCCTTTCATGATTGAACTGAACATCAGAAATCGGGTGGACCATATCTAATTCATATTTAGCCACAGACCCCCTCTCAACCCCCCTCCTAGTTCTAACATGCTGACTTCTCCCATTAATAATTTTAGCTAGCCAAAACCACATTAATCCCGAGCCAATCAGCCGACAACGACTTTATATTATACTTCTTACTTCACTTCAAACTTTCCTAATTATAGCATTCGGCGCCACAGAAATCATTATATTTTACATTATATTTGAAGCCACACTTATCCCAACCCTTATTATTATTACCCGATGAGGAAATCAAACTGAACGCCTTAATGCAGGGACCTACTTTTTATTTTATACCCTAGCAGGATCTCTACCACTATTAGTTGCCCTACTTCTTCTTCAACAATCCACAGGAACTTTATCTATATTAGTAATCCAATATTCCCAACCTCTGCTTCTAAACTCCTGAGGACACAAAATCTGATGAGCTGGCTGTTTAATTGCATTTCTAGTAAAAATACCACTATACGGGGTTCACCTCTGACTACCAAAAGCACATGTTGAAGCCCCCGTTGCAGGATCCATAGTACTAGCAGCAGTATTACTAAAATTAGGAGGATATGGAATAATACGAATAATAATTATGTTAGACCCACTATCTAAAGAACTAGTCTACCCCTTCATTATTCTAGCCCTATGAGGTATTATCATAACAGGGTCAATTTGCCTCCGGCAGACAGATCTTAAATCATTAATTGCTTATTCATCTGTTAGTCACATAGGACTGGTAGCAGGCGGAATCTTAATCCAAACCCCATGGGGATTTTCAGGAGCAATTATTTTAATAATTGCCCACGGACTAGTATCTTCAATATTATTCTGTTTAGCAAATACAGCCTATGAACGAACTCATAGCCGAACCATAATTCTTGCTCGAGGCCTACAAATAATCTTTCCGCTAACAGCAGTATGATGATTTATCGCCAACCTGGCCAACCTAGCACTACCTCCCCTCCCTAACCTAATAGGGGAACTTATAATTATTACAACTCTATTTAACTGATCCCCATGAACCATTGCCCTTACAGGAGCAGGGACATTAATTACAGCAGGCTATTCCTTATATATGTTTCTCATGTCCCAACGAGGTCCAACACCCAACCACATTACGAAACTTCCCCCATTTCACACTCGAGAACACCTATTAATAGCCCTTCACCTAATTCCAGTAATTCTTCTTGTAACAAAACCAGAGCTTATGTGGGGCTGATGTTACTAGTAAGTATAGTTTAACTAAAACATTAGATTGTGATTCTAAAAACAGGGGTTAAAATCCCCTTACTCACCAAGGAAGGACGGAAATCAATAAGTACTGCTAATCCTTATGCACCGCGGTTAAAATCCGCGGCTTCCTTACGCTTCTGAAGGATAACAGCTCATCCATTGGTCTTAGGAACCAAAAACTCTTGGTGCAAATCCAAGTAGAAGCTATGAATTCAACAACCTTAATTATATCATCCTCACTTATTCTAGTACTTACAATCCTTATATTTCCTCTATTAACAACACTAAGCCCAAAACCACAAAAGCCAGAATGAGCAAACACACATGTTAAAACCGCTGTCAGCACTTCATTTTTTATTAGCCTCCTCCCACTCATAATTTTTTTAGACCAGGGCGTAGAAAACATCACCACAAACTGACATTGAATAAACACACACATATTTGATATAAATATTAGCTTTAAATTTGACCACTACTCCCTAATTTTCACCCCCATTGCTCTTTACGTCACCTGATCAATTCTGGAATTTGCACTATGATATATACACGCCGACCCCAACATTAATCGATTTTTTAAGTACCTGCTCCTATTTTTAGTAGCCATAATTACTTTAGTCACAGCCAACAACATATTTCAAATTTTTATTGGGTGAGAAGGGGTTGGAATTATATTTTTTTTTTTAATTGGGTGATGGGACGGGCGAGCAGATGCCAATACAGCGGCCCTTCAGGCCGTAATTTATAACCGAGTAGGAGACATTGGACTCATTTTTAGTATAGCATGATTCGCAATAAAACTCAAATCCTGAGAAATTCAACAAATTTTTTTTTTATCAAAAAAATTTGACATGACAATTTCCCTAGTTGGATTAATCCTTGCAGCAACAGGAAAATCGGCCCAATTTGGCCTACATCCTTGACTCCCTTCTGCCATGGAGGGCCCTACGCCAGTATCCGCCCTACTCCACTCCAGCACCATGGTCGTTGCAGGAATTTTTCTATTAATTCGCCTTCACCCCCTTATAGAAAATAATAATTTGGCATTAACAATTTGCCTTTGTTTAGGCGCACTAACTACACTATTTACAGCTACTTGCGCTCTCACCCAGAACGACATTAAAAAAATTGTAGCTTTTTCAACATCAAGTCAACTAGGCCTGATAATAGTCACTATTGGGCTAAACCAACCACAATTAGCATTTTTACATATTTGCACACACGCATTCTTTAAAGCTATACTATTTCTATGCTCTGGGTCAATTATCCACAGCCTCAATGATGAACAAGACATTCGAAAAATAGGAGGTCTCCAAAACCTAATACCCGCTACCTCAACCTACCTTACCATCGGCAGCCTTGCATTAACAGGAACCCCCTTTTTAGCTGGGTTCTTCTCAAAAGATGCCATCATTGAAGCTCTAAATACCTCCTACCTTAACGCCTGAGCCTTAACCCTTACACTAATTGCTACATCATTTACCGCAGTCTATAGCTTCCGAGTCATATACTTCGTAACCATGGGATCCCCCCGATTCCTGCCACTATCCCCCATTAATGAAAATAACCCACTAGTAATTAACCCCATCAAACGACTTGCCTGAGGAAGCATTATTGCAGGACTTATTATTACATCCAATTTTTTACCTTCAAAAACACCCATCATAACAATACCAACCCCCCTAAAACTAGCAGCCCTCATAGTAACTATTATTGGACTCTTAGTGGCTATGGAACTTACAGCCATAACCAACAAACAAATCAAAATTACCCCTACTATTCACATACACCATTTCTCAAATATATTAGGGTATTTCCCCGCAATAATTCATCGACTCCCCCCTAAACTAAATCTAACTCTAGGACAATCCATCGCCACTAAATTTGACCAGACATGACTTGAAATTACAGGACCAAAAGGACTAGCCTTAACCCAAATAGCAATATCAAAAATTACAAGTGATATTCAACGAGGAATAATCAAAACCTATCTAACTATCTTTCTCTTAACCCTTGCCCTGGCTACCCTCTTAACTCTGATCTAAACAGCACGAAGCGTACCACGACTTAAACCCCGAGTGAGCTCCAGCACTACTAATAGCGTCAAAAGTAACACTCATGCACAAATAACCAATATTACCCCCCCAAAAGAATATATAACAGCTACACCACTAATATCTCCGCGCAACATAGAAAACTCCTTTAGTCCATCAACAACAATTCAAGAACCCTCATACCACCCGCCTCAAAACAATCCCGCCGCTAAAATAACACCTAACAAATACACCAGCACATACCCAGCCACAGAACGACTTCCTCAAGCTTTTGGAAAAGGCTCAGCAGCTAGAGCTGCTGAATAAGCAAATACCACAAGCATCCCCCCCAAATAAATTAAAAAAAGAACCAAAGACAAAAAAGAGCCCCCACAACCAACTAAAATCCCGCACCCAACCGCCGCCGCTACTACTAAGCCTAAAGCAGCAAAATATGGTGTAGGATTAGAAGCAACAGCAACTAAGCCCACAACTAAAGCTACCAACAATAAAAACATAAGATAGGTCATAATTCTTGCTCGGACTTTAACCGAGACCAATGACTTGAAGAACCACCGTTGTAGTTCAACTACAAGAACAATAATGGCAAGCCTGCGAAAAACACACCCACTGATAAAAATCGCCAACGACGCACTGGTCGACCTCCCAACACCATCCAACATTTCCGCATGATGAAACTTCGGGTCTCTTTTAGGACTATGTTTAATTACCCAAATTTTAACCGGACTATTTTTAGCCATGCACTACACCTCTGATATTTCAACCGCCTTCTCGTCAGTTGTACACATCTGCCGAGATGTAAATTACGGCTGACTTATTCGTAACTTACACGCCAACGGAGCATCTTTCTTCTTCATTTGTATTTATATACACGTTGCCCGAGGCTTATATTATGGGTCTTATTTATACAAAGAAACTTGAAACATCGGAGTTGTCCTTCTTCTACTAGTTATAATAACAGCTTTTGTTGGCTATGTACTCCCCTGAGGACAAATATCCTTCTGAGGTGCCACAGTAATTACAAATCTATTATCAGCAGTTCCTTATATAGGAGACACCCTTGTTCAATGAATTTGGGGCGGGTTTTCAGTTGATAATGCAACACTAACACGATTTTTTGCATTCCACTTCCTACTACCATTTGTTGTCGCCGCTGCAACTATCCTACACTTACTATTTCTACACGAAACAGGATCAAATAACCCCGCCGGGTTAAACTCCGACGCAGATAAAATCTCCTTTCACCCATATTTTTCATACAAAGACCTCCTAGGCTTTGTAATAATGCTACTAGCCCTCACATCATTAGCTTTATTTTCCCCAAACCTATTAGGAGACCCAGAAAATTTTACCCCAGCAAACCCACTAGTTACACCCCCACATATTAAACCAGAATGATATTTCTTATTTGCCTACGCAATTTTACGATCCATTCCAAATAAACTAGGAGGAGTTCTTGCATTATTATTCTCTATTTTAGTACTGATAGTAGTACCAATTTTACACACCTCAAAACAACGAGGACTAACATTCCGCCCAATTACTCAATTTTTATTCTGAACACTAGTAGCTGATATAATTATTTTAACATGAATTGGAGGCATACCCGTAGAACATCCATATATTATTATTGGACAAATTGCATCCGTTCTATATTTCGCACTATTCCTTATTCTTACCCCCCTAGCAGGATGATTAGAAAACAAAGCACTAAAATGAGCTTGCACTAGTAGCTTAGTCTTAAAGCATCGGTCTTGTAATCCGAAGATCGGAGGTTAAATTCCCCCCTAGCGCCCAGAAAAGAGAGATTTTAACTCTCACCCCTGGCTCCCAAAGCCAGAATTCTAAATTAAACTATCTTCTGATAGTAACCTATATGGTATAGTACATATATATGTATTATATTACATAATGCATAAGTACATATATATGTATTATCACCATTCATTTATATTAACCACAAAGCAAGTACTAACGTTTAAGACGTACATAAACCTAAATTTTAAAATTCAGAAATAATTTATTTTAACTTGGGAAATAGATTATTCCCCTATAATTGGCTCTCAAATTTTTCCTTGAAATATTCAACTAAGATTTAATTTAACTATATTAATGTAGTAAGAGACCACCAACTGGTTTACATTAAGGCATCCTATTCATGATAGAATCAGGGACACAAATTGTGGGGGTTGCACACGGTGAACTATTCCTTGCATCTGGTTCCTATTTCAGGTACATAACTGTAAAATTCCACCCTCGGATAATTATATCTGGCATCTGATTAATGATATGAGTACATACTCCTCGTTACCCAACATGCCGAGCGTTCTTTTATATGCATAGGGGTTCTCCTTTTTGGTTTCCTTTCATTTTGCATTTCAGAGTGCAGGCTCAACAATTAAATAAGGTTGTACACTTTCCTTGCTTTAGTTAAAGTAGTTTCATTATTAAAAGACATAACTTAAGAATTACATATTTCTCACTCAAGTGCATAACATATTCATTCCTTCTTCAACTTCCCCCTATATATATGCCCCCCCTCTCGGTTTCTGCGCGACAAACCCCCCTACCCCCTACGCTCAGCAAATCCTGTTATCCTTGTCAAACCCCTAAACCAAGGAAGGTTCGAGAACGTCCAAACTAACAAGTTGAAATATGGGTTAGCTATCCGCATTATATATATATATACATACACATCGCATCAATTTTTTATAAAATTTTCTCAAATTATAGCCTAAAAATTTCTATTGTCTTTAAGGGGCATTGCCCCAATGCTAAAAAATTAAACATTTTATAAC